ATCGATATATCTAAATGCTTGACAATCCATGGAATTACTCGTAGAATTACATCAATCGATATATATAAATGGTTGACAATCCATTGAATTGATGATATAATAACATCAATCGATATATATAGATATATATATATTTTGAATTTCTATTTCAAGCCAAGGGGGGTGGCTGTGACTTATGATTAAATTGATTGTATTCGTCAGTTCGAGTTGGTGGGTCTATTTGTATCTCAAGTCAAGGAGGTTCCATATGGTTAAGTTTTCCATGCTCGTAGTTTCTACTTGTTCGATCTATTTCTATTTTTTTCATAAAGATGCTCTAATCACTGTAAGAAACCATTTTCATTTACTTCATAAGAATCAAATCCAAAATATCCATGACGGGGTTCTCGTCTTACTTCTTCTTTATACGCTCTATTGGTATGTCTTGGGCTTGAGTGATCTAATGAGTGTGATCAAATTTGTTCTGGTAGTACTTTTGACTCTTTTCGTATTGAGTTTGTTATAGGATATAGGCGAAAATGTGAATTCGTCATCTATATGCTATTTTGAGTATTCGTCGTTTTTCTTTTTTCTGCTCATCTACTATGTAGATGATATCTCGACTATACACCAAAGTTTCTTAATATTTCATGTATAGTCGAGATATTTCGTCTATAGTCGAGACGATTTCGTAGATACTATCTAATATCCTTTATAAACATAGCAGGCAAATATGACTTTAATAAAATGCATCAAATTCATTGGGAAAAAGATGAAATTACTAAGATTAATGGGGGAACGATTTCTGAAAGATATAGTAGGAAGAATTCCGCGATTAATAGTAGGAATAATTCTGACAAAAGACCAATTCTTTAGGTATATCTTTATCTATATTATACTTCTTGTATTTTTGACTCTTCTTCTCAATTTATCTGAGTATTTATCTGACACTCTTAGTTTGTACTCATTTGAGAAAAGAAAAATGCAAGATATATGTATATATATTGTATACTTAGTTTGGAGTTATATGAAAACAAAAATATGACAAAAGCTATACCAAGAATTGGTGTTCGCAGGAGACGTATTAGTTTACGTAAAAATGTACGTAGAATATCAAAAGGAATTATTCATATTCAAGCAAGTTTTAACAATACCATTGTAACTGTTACAGATGTACGAGGTCAGGTGGTTTCGTGGTCTTCCGCTGGCACTTCTAGATTTAAGGGCAAAAAAAGAGGAACACCCCATGCTGCTCAAACAGCAGCAATAGATGCTATTTCCATACTAGTGAATCAAGGTATGCAACGAGCAGAAGTTCAAATCAAGGGTCCTGGGCTCGGAAGAGACGCAGCTCTACGAGCCATTTTGGAAAGTCGAATATTTATACGTTTCGTACGTGATGTAACACCTATGCCACATAATGGTTGTCGGCCCCCTAAAAAAAGACGTGTGTAGAAATAAGAATTCAATCGATTTCAAGAGAAAGAAATGATTCAATTGTAAAACTAATAAAAATAGTATGGTTCGAAAGGAAGTAACGGGATCCACTCGACCAATACAGTGGAAGTGTGTTGAATCCCGAGTATATAGTAAGCGTCTTTATTATGGGCGTTTCATTCTGTCACCGCTTAGGAAAGGGCAAGCTGATACCATCGGTATTGCCATGCGAAGAGCTTTACTTGGAGAAATAGAAAGTACGTGTATCACACGTGCAAAATTGGAGAAGGTTCCACATGAATATTCTACGATAGTAGGTGTTGAAGAATCAGTACATGAAATCTTATTAAATTTGAAAGAAATTGTATTAAAAAGTAATCTTTATGGAATAATAAACGCATCAATTTGCGCTAGAGGTCCTAAATATGTAACTGCTCAAGATATCATTTCAGCAGCTTCTTTGGAAGTAGTTGATCCAACACAACATATAGCCACTCTAACAGAACCAATTGATTTTTTTATAGAATTACAAATAAAAAAGAGTTGCGGATATCGTATAGAATCTACAAATAACTCTCAAGATGGAACTCAAGATGGAACTTTTCATATAGATGCTGTATTCATGCCTGTTCGAAATGCAAATTATAGTACTCATTCTTATGGAAATGAAAAAGAAGAGATACTCTTTCTAGAAATATGGACAAATGGAAGTTTAACTCCTAAAGAAGCACTTTTAGAGGCTTCTCGTAATTTGATTGATTTATTTCTTCTTTTTCTACATCCAGAACAAGAAAAAAAAGGTACAAATTCCGAAGAAACTAAAAACAAAATTACTATAGCCTTTTTAACTTTTCAAAAAAATTTAACTAATTTCAATTTAAAGAAGAATAAGAATACAATCCCATGGGATTGTATTTTTATTGATCAATTGGAATTGCCTTCTAGAACGTATAACTGTCTCAAAAGGTCCAATATACATACATTATCGGATCTTTTGAGTAACAGCCAACAGGATCTTATGAAAATGGAATATTTCCGTAAGGAAGATTTAAAACATATATTGGACACTTTACAGAAGCATTTTTCAATGGATTTACCTAAGAAGTAATTCTCATTTTAAAGTCATAGTCAATTTTGCATCTTTCTTTTTTTTTTCTAATTTCAAGAAAAAAGAGATACTAAAAAGAAATTCCAAATTCCATCGAAAAAATCGAAAGAATCAAACAATTTGTCATTTTTTTCACCATCTTTAGTAGAATGGATCATAATAAAACTCATGTATCTAGTATCTAGGGAAGATTCACGTTGAAGTAACTATTCCCTAGATACCCTTATTAATAGATACCCTTATTAATTCGTTACCGCTTGAATAAGAAATATCTACAGATATATATAAATAGATAGGTATTTAAAAGAGCCCTAATGTTAAGGATTTATCAATAGGTAATGTTGCCCCAATACCTAACCAAAGAGCTACTGCAGTACCGATCAAAAAGAAAGTTGTAGCTACTGGGCGACGAAATGGATTTTGGAATTTATTGACATTTTCCAAAAAGGGTACTGTCAATAATCCTAATGGTACTGAAACCATTAAAAGAACACCTAATAATTTATTGGGTACTGTACGTAGTATTTGAAATACGGGAAAAAAATACCATTCAGGTAATATTTCTAAAGGAGTTGCAAATGGGTCCGCAGGTTCACCAATCATTGATGGTTCTAGAACCGCTAAACCAACATTACATGCAATAGTACCCAAAATGACTACTGGAAAAATATATAACAGATCATTGGGCCAAGCGGGTTCCCCATAATAATTATGCCCCATCCCCTTAGCCAATTTTGCTCTTAATACAGGATCATTCAAGTCGGGTTTCTTTGTTATTAGGATAGGTGCATTCTAATGAATTCATCCCCCGAGGGAACCGGACATGATAATTTTTCATCATCCGGCTCGAGCAAGAATTAAATAAATAAACCATATTTTGGAAAATCGTTAATTCAATAATTCCATAAAATCAAATAACATAATAAAATCGAATAAAATAGAATACATATAATAAAATATGCATATATACATATAGTACATATAGTATAAAAATATCAAAAAAAATAGATGTATACATAGAGTATGGAAATAGCAAAAAAATAGTATAGAAAAATCTAACAAAAAAATGTAATAAAATATTGATCAGGTTATTATTTTCCAAAATTACAATAAGAACTACTCATTGCGGAGGATTCAGTTAGAAGTAAATGCTCGGTATCCAAGTAAGCTTACAAAGTTAGTTAGCTATTATTAATTGCTTGTTGGATTGTCTCATGTCTTTGGTGTTTATCCCCACAATATATCATTCTGTTACATCCAAAGTATTTACTTGTTACTAATAAAGTCTAGCCTATATTTTTCTTTAGATCCCTTCTTTCACTCCGATAGTATCGTAGATCAGATCGTAAGCAATGCAAAAGAAATGAATGCATTTCCTAAACTAATAAAATAAAATAAAAAAGAAATAAACAAAAAAAGGTTAAGTGTACTAGATAAGGATACGAACAGGCAAAAGATTAAATCGTTCCATATCACTTATTCTATTTTACTTTTTGGATCTTACGGAGCCTGTTCATTAATGAAATTTTTATCATAGAAAATCTTTTCCTCAAGTGAATCGGCCTATCCTATGTTATGTAGGTAGGGGACTTACGTGTTGATTGGATGCGGAAACACGTTGTATCATGAATTTTAACGTGGCGGATAATCTTATATATCTGCGTGGCCAAATCAATAGTTCAAGTCATACACTCCCATAATCCATCTCCTTTTACTAAACTAAAATGAAAAAAGAAATCACTTCAACTATTCATTCATATTCATAAACAATAAGAATCTTTCCGATTTAAAGTTGAAGAGAAGCATTCCAAAAATATGTGTTATTTTTCAATAATCCATAGTTGAAACAATGAAATACTATTTTCCTCCCCAATAAGCTGAATTACATTATATCTTTCCTATCTACAGAGGACCAGAAATACCTTGCTTACGTATCATTAGAAAGTGCATTAACATAAATACAGCAGTAAGAAGAGGTAATACAAAAGTATGTAAACTATAAAAACGAGTCAAAGTGGATTGGCCTACACTAGCACTTCCTCGTAATAACTCTACTAAGGGTGATCCTATTACAGGAATAGCTTCGGGTACACCTGTCACGATTTTTACTGCCCAATAACCAATTTGGTCCCACGGTAAGGAATAACCAGTTACACCAAAAGATGCAGTCAATACTCCTAAAACCACACCGGTAATCCAAGTTAATTCACGGGGTTTTTTAAATCCACCAGTAAGATACACACGAAATACGTGCAAGATCATCATTAGAACCATCATACTTGCCGACCACCGATGAACTGATCGGATTAACCAACCAAAGTTCACTTCGGTCATTATGTATTGAACAGAAGAAAAAGCCTCTGTAACAGTTGGACGATAGTAAAAAGTCATCGCAAAACCCGTAGCTACTTGTACTAGAAAACAAGTAAGTGTGATTCCTCCTAAACAATAAAATATGTTGACATGAGGAGGAACATATTTACTAGTTATATCGTCTGCAATAGCCTGAATTTCGAGACGTTCCTCAAACCAATCATATACTTTATTGAGATAGGTAACCTATGGTATTTCCCCCCCCAAGAACCGTATATGAAAATTTCATTTCATACGGCTCAAGCAAAAACACACAAATATGGATTTCAACGGATATTATAATAACAAGTTCAAAACTTTGTTAACTAGTAGATTGATTCCACTTATACAGAAGATATGAAACAAAAAAAATCCGGAATTTCTTCTTTGTGATGCCAATGCCAAAAAATATCAAGTTGGCTCATTTGTGTGTGTGTGTGTGTGTTTTTACTAATTAGTATTTTTTTTTTACAGACCTCTTGAATCTTCTCCTGCCTCTATTTTCTTTCTTTGAATTTACTATTGATTTTTTTTTACTCTTAATAAGAATTATCTTGTTAAGATCCTATAACCTATAAATCTTGAAACCTCAGATTCATACTAAAACCACGATGATCTTGTCTTAAGTTAAACATAAAGGGTTGATGAGTAAGAAACCTTTAATGATCACTTAGTTAATAAATATATATGTATATATAATGACTAAACATTATTTTCAAACAAGCTTGCCCATTGACCAAATAAAATATACGAGTAAAAAATCAAAAAGAAAAAGGGAGAATTGTTTGATTAGGAAATAATGTTTTGAATCTTTTTTAGCTCGGCTGCGAGGTCTTAATACTAGGTATGAATCATAGTTTCAATATTTCTTAATTATATACTCTCTCTCTCTCTATATATATATATATATGTATATTCCTTTTTCATGTTCCGGATACTCGAATAAATATACAATAAATATCCAATAAATATCCGATGAAGTTGAATCATCTTGATAGAGATAACAGGACTATTCTATGTATTATTAATAGGATCCATTTAAACAAGTCACACACTCATATTCCCGAAATACCAAAACAAAAAGATTTCACGATCGAACTCAAAAAATGTCTAGAAATCATAAATTTATTGAGTTCATACAAAGATTTCTTCTTTGAGGAAGAAACTATGATTTCATAGTTATTATTTCCTATTTCTTAGTTCTTAGAAAAGAAACTTTAATTCTTAGAAATTCCTTCGAGTAAAACGGAAGAATTATATATTTCCAAAATTATGGATAGGAATATTGCAAATAGAGCCATTGCAATTCCCATAAGTGGTGTAGTGCCCCAACCTGGAGCTACTTTCCCATATTCAGAATTCAAGGGTTTCAATAAATCACCCACAGGAGTTCGTATTGGACCAGATTTAAAACTATTCTCAAAGCCTTTTGTAGCCATACATTCTATTTTATCATTGGTTGAAATCTGTTGACTTTGTATACTATTCCGTTGTAGTTGTAAATGAACGATCTTTTTAGAGATCCGTTATAATTAGGATATTATCATATTATCTAAAAATGGAAATAGCAACCTTAGTCGCCATCTTTATATCTGGTTTACTTGTAAGTTTTACTGGGTATGCCGTATATACCGCTTTTGGGAAACCTTCTCAACAACTAAGAGACCCATTCGAAGAACACGGGGACTAGTTAAAGTAATGAGCCTCCAAATATGGAGGCGCATTAGTTCAAATTAATTATTTGAACTAAAAAATTATTTATTTCATTTCTTTATTTTAGTTGGAACCTTAGGAGGTTCTCGAAAAAAGATAGCGAAAAAAATGATTCCTAAAGTCGAGACTAAAAGGAATGTATAAACCAATGCTTCCATAGATTCGATCTTTACAATTTTAGCTTCCAAACCTATTCATAGGAGATCTTTTACCATATAATATTTCCCATAAAAAAAAAAAAAAGGAGAGTCAAAGAAGAGATGGCAAGTTCGAATTTCTTCTGGTATCCTTTGCCAAATCAAACACAAAAAGAAAAAAAGCGAAAAATAATATCAAAATGGGATATCAAACTACTTGTCTCTTTGTAGTTGGATCACCAACTTTTTGGAATGTTCCAAATTCCACTTGAACATCCAAATCTGGATCAATACCAGCAAAAACATCTCTGAACAAGGTTCTAGAGCCATGCCAAATGTGTCCAAAAAAGAACAGCAAAGCAAACGTCGCATGACCAAAAGTGAACCAACCCCTTGGACTGCTACGAAAAACACCATCCGATTTCAAGGTAGTCCTATCTAATTCAAAAATTTCACCTAATTGAGCACGTCTAGCATATTTTTTAACAGTAGCGGGATCAGAAAAACTTATTCCATTAAGTTCACCACCATAGAACTCAACAGTTACGCCTACTTGTTCAACACTATATTTAGATTCCGCTCTTCTGAAAGGAACATCGGCTCTCACAATTCCATCTTCATCTACCAAAACTACTGGAAATGTTTCAAAAAAAGTAGGCATACGGCGCACAAAAAGTTCCCGTCCTTCTTTATCTTTAAAGACAGGATGTCCTAACCAACCAACTGCTATTCCATCCCCATTGTCCATTGAACCCGCTCTGAATAATCCCCCTTTTGCTGGATTATTACCAATATAATCATAAAAAGCTAATTTTTCGGGAATTTTTGACCAAGCTTCTGATAAACTAAGATTTTCATCTAGTCCTGCGTTAACTCTTCGGTATATTTCTTGTTGAAAATATCCCTGATCCCACTGATACCGAGTAGGACCAAATAATTCTATGGGAGTAGTTGCTGAACCGTACCACATAGTTCCAGCAACTACGAAAGCTGCAAAAAAGACAGCTGCGATGCTGCTGGAAAGCACAGTTTCAATATTCCCCATACGTAACCCTTTGTATAGACGTTGAGGTGGACGGACACTAAGGTGGAATAAACCTGCTAATATACCCAATGTACCTGCCGCAATATGATGAGAAGCTATTCCACCCGCAACAAAAGGATCAAAACCTTGTGCTCCCCACGTAGGATTTACAGCTTGTACTTTTCCAGTTAGTCCATAAGGGTCAGACACCCATATTCCAGGACCAAATAAACCTGTTACATGAAATGCACCAAAACCAAAACAAGCTACTCCTGATAGAAATAAATGAATTCCAAAAATTTTAGGCAAATCCAAAGAGGGTTTTCCCGTACGTTCATCACAAAATACTTCAAGGTCCCAATATACCCAATGCCAGATAGCTGCCAAGAAGCATAAACCAGAAAACACAATATGTGCTCCTGCTACACCTTCGTAACTCCAAAGACCTGGATTTGTTATAGTTTCTCCTGAAATACTCCAACCTCCCCACGAATTGGTTATTCCTAAACGAGTCATAAATGGTATGACAAACATACCTTGTCTCCACATTGGGTCAAGAACAGGATCAGAGGGATCAAAAACTGCTAATTCGTACAAAGCCATCGAACCAGCCCAACCAGCAACTAGAGCTGTATGCATTATGTGAACAGAAAGCAATCGACCAGGATCATTCAATACGACAGTATGAACACGATACCAAGGTAAACCCATAAAAAAAGCCCTTTCTTTATCAAAAATAGACACAATTTTTGACACAATTTTTGTCGTTTGATTTTATCACATTGTAAAAAGAATTATTTTATCACATTGTAAAAAGAATTATATACTATTTACCTTTACCTAACCCTTCTAATGGATTCCATATTAGAATTTGATTCCATTGAAAATGGTGGAACAATTATGTTCGTAATAACAAGGAGAAGCAAATCTATTCTATATACAATGGGTGTCAATACGCAATGAATAGATTTTTATAGAGAAAGCTTAGAGAAGAAATGGCTATTTCATTTATCATTCGAAAGATTGATTCCTTTATTAAGATTTTTCTATTCACCTAACTTTTTTGATTGTATAAACTGCTGTATGAATTATATAACTGATATATGTATCATATATTATATAATTTAAATAATCAAAAATAATCCAAATATATTATACCAATTATATTTCTCTATTTTATTACAATTTGACTGATATTTCTATATTTTTTTATGTTTTTTATTTTATTCGATTTAGATTTTATTTAATATTATATATTTATATATATCATATTCCAATTCTTAACATATTATTTACATTAATTATTTACATTAATTAATTATTTATATTATATTAACATATTTTTTACATTATATATTATATTTTACATTATATATTATATATATTATATGGAATATGTAATTTTATATGGAATATGTAATTTGTAATATGTAATTCATTATATTGCATTATATCTTTTTTTTTTTTTACATTTTTTCTATTTTATCCTACCTTACCTATTTTGTTTTTTGTTTTGAATTTTAAAATTATAAGATTTATATATTCTATTTATTAATATATTGAATAATCTAGTAATATTCTTTTTTTTTTTGTAATATTTGTAATATTATTTGCTATTTGATTTATATATATATATATAAATATATATATATATAAATTCCAAATATTTAAAGAACTAAATATAATATTCTAACACATATAAATAGAATTATATCATATATCAATATTATAACATATATAATATAAATACTATAACATATATCAATATTATAACATATCATATATAAATAGATAGAAAAAAATATAAATAGATAGAAAATAAAAAAAGCACAAAAAAGGATTAATCCTTACGTTTCTATATTAAAGTAAAGTAATTTTAAATTGATAATTTTAATTTATGCCTATTGGTGTTCCAAAAGTACCTTTTCGGATTCCCGGAGAGGAAGATCCAGTTTGGGTTGACATGTACACACGACTTTATCGAGAGAGAGTACTCTTTTTAAGCCAACGGGTTCAAAGGGGAAATGCTAATTTACTTATTAGTACCATGATATTTCTAAGCGGAGAAGATGCTAATAAAGACATATTTTTTTTTATAAACTCTCATGGAGGATCAGTAATTGATGGACTGGCTATTTATAATGTTATGATAACAATAAAACCTCTTGTGAGTACCATATGCAGTGGATTTGCTGCGTCGATGGCATCCTTACTTTTAGCTGGAGGAGAAATTGGTAAACGTATAGCATTCTCTCACGCTAGGGTTATGATTCATCAACCTTCTTGTTATTTTGGTATATTGACAAGAGATCAAGTTTACGGGGAGACAGAAGAACTTCTATCCATTCGCCGCACTATGACACATATTTATGCAATAAGGACAGCAACGCCTTACGAAGTTATATCCGCGGACATGGACAAAGATAAATATATGTCAGCAGAAGAAGCCAAAGCTTATGGCATTGTTGATTTTGTAGGAAAAAAGATATAGCTCATGTAAAAAAACGTAAAGCTATTTAGATACATATTTCAATTTTATGTGATTTGCTATTTCATAAGAATAATTCATAATGATGAATCATTAGGTTAAGATTGATCTAAACCAATCCATTTTTCTATATAGACATACGACATGCCAACTATTAAGCAACTTATTAGAAACGGAAGACAGCCCAAAAGAAATCGTAGAAAAACTCCCGCTCTTAAAGGATGTCCTCAGCGTCGAGGAATATGTACTAGGGTGTATGTGCGACTCGTTTAGATCATGCATTCGAACAAATGATCAATACTAATAAGGCTAGATAGAAAAAATCTAGCATAATGGTATATGGAATTTATGGTATTGATTGGCACAAATTCAATCATCTAAGTTTGAAATTGGAAACAAGAAACAATCCCCCATTGGTAGCTTAAAGTAAAGTTAGTCATTAAGCGGAGGAAGAAAGAAAGTTCTGTTCTTTTTTTTTGAACTTAAAAAAAAAACGGACTAACAAGGTCAGTTACCTAGCTAACTTTCATAAAAAAAAATACCGTCACTGTATGAATAACTCTTAAAAGAGCTATTACTGTATAATTTACGGGTAGAGCAAAATATGGTGAACTATACGAGTTCCCAAGGCTATTGGATTAATTGCAAAAAGGGCTCCGGTGTATAGAGAGTACCTCACCGTTTTATACGTAACCATAGAAACGAAGGAACCCCCTATTATTCTTATTTTATTCCTAAAATTTGATATTTTATGATCAAAATTTGCAAATAACTAAAAGGAATAGAAAAAATCGGGGTTGGGAAGGTCATAGTAGCAAAAGTCATTGGAATTGATATTATATATATTGGAAAACTCGTTTTGTTTTTGTTATAAATGAGATGGGAGTGAGGAGAAGGGGGTAATGGAAAAAAGAAAAACTAGTTAGTTATTCAGTAATATTTGACTAAATTAAATGACCAGAGTTAAACGAGGATATGTAGCTCGAAGACGTAGAACAAAAATGCGTTTGCTTGTATCTAGCTTTCGAGGGGCTCATTCCAAAATTATACGAATGATTACTCAACAAAAAATGAGAGCTTTCATTTCTTCTCATCGCGATAGAGGCAGACAAAAGAGGGATTTTCGTCGTTTGTGGATCACTCGGATAAATGCGGTAATTCATGAGAATAAAGTACTTTATAGTTATAGTAAATTTATACATAATCTCTACAAGAACCAATTGCTTCTTAATCGTAAAATACTTGCCCAAATGGCTATATCTAATAAGAATTGTTTTTACATCATTTCCAATAAGATCATCAATTAAAATAAAGGGGATTAAAAAAGCTATATACAGGAATAATTCAAGTAGAATTCCCCGGAGAATGAACTCCGGGAAGATACTTAATAAAATTTGCAAAATAAATAGAAAAAAAAAGACCCTATTTTTTTTTAGAATACTCTTTCCTTTCATATAATATTTCATATAACTCTTATTTCGTATAATAATAATACAAGAATCCAATCGAGATTTTAAGCTTTTGTAAGTAAAACATCAATCTTAAATTGAGTTAACATTGGAACTATTTAGTTATGTTCTGGTTCTTCTGGTTCGAGAACCAGTAGTTTTTGAAATAAACTTAGTTTTCTTTAATTGAGTAGTTTGCAATTTTTTACTTTGCAATTGTCGATTCTTAGTATCATTAAGAAAAGGTAACAATGCTAAAATACGAGCTTGTTTTATAGCAATAGTAATTAATCGTTGTTGTTTAAAGCTCAATCTAGTTTTTTTTCTAGATAAGATTTTTCCTTGTTCACTAGTAAATCGATTAAGTAATTTGATATTTCTATAATCGATTCGATCCCCCGATCGAATTCGGGGTGAAAGCCTACGAGAAGATCGCTTATATTTACGAATACCAGAAGGTTGTTTTGATTTGTCCATGATTTATTCCTTAGTTCTAAAATTCAACTATTTTACTCATTTGCAATTAGCTTTCTTGGAATCATATATTTTTCATTAATATACACTATTCCCCACAGAAATGCTATATGTTATATATATTTATTATATTTATATATTTATTATATTTATGATCTTTATATATATATATATATATTATTTTTATCTAGAAAAATCTCTCAAAACGATAAAATAATAGTATCGATATCTAAAAAAGAATCAGGCTTTAAACTTGCAAAATTTCACTATTTAAACTTTAACTATTTATATAGTTATGTAATTTATATAGTTATGTATATATATATATATGCTGAAAAATCTCATATATATACATATATATGAGATTTATATAATATTAAACATTAACATTATCTTAAAATCTTAAGTACAAGCATTACTTCTTAATTCTTATGCTCTTTTGAAAAATCGAACAGAACATATGGTCTTTCTTTCAATCTATTATCTTATATCTTATTTATTTTTTGATTTCTCCATGAATCATATGCTTGCGACAATAGCGACAATATTTTTTCAATTCTAATCGACTGGGGCCAGTCTGGGAATTCTTTTGAGTAATATATCTAGAGACACCAGGCGATTTCTTATTGACACCCTCACTCTTTCGAACGCAATTGGTACATTCCAAGATAACTGGAATTCTGCCTTTACCTGATTTACCACCTTTTCTACCATCCTTACCCTTAACCATAAAGATAAACCCTCCTTTTTTATTTGAATGAACTTAACTTAATTCTTTCATTTTGGATTTTATACTCAAACCTACTAAGAATAAAATTAATAGAATAAGAAAGAATTTAATAGAAATTACTATATTCGATTTATCAAAATTTAGTTCTAAAAAGAAATCAAAAAAATCATTCAATTTACTGATTAATCATTTATATTCTAAATCCTAAAAGAAATATATATATCTCTTCTGTTAAGCATCCTCTTTTTTTAGTATGATTTCGTGGAGCCTACGAGAGACTCCATACACATTTTTATCAATTTCTGTTTTACAAGATTAAATCATCAATTGTAATTTATCCAATTTTTTTTAGATTTTCATATTTTTGAATACTTTCTTTCTATTCCTTTACTATTAATTAGAAAGGAAAAATTAAACGGAAACGTGTGGAAAATTCCATTTCTTTATTTCTTCTTATTTTTTGCAGGTTAATCAAAAATTAGAAAAAAGGAAATAAGAGGGCATCTGGAAAAAAACGATTAAGTTCTATTAATATACCTGCCAAGGCCACAAACCATAGAGTACTTAACACAGGTGCTGTAGAGAGATATGTTTTTATATCTCGCATGGAAAATCCTCCTTTTTATTAGAATAAAATACATTTATGCTGAAATATTCCCTATTTCATTTCAAAAAAAAAAAAATTCATTTCAAAAAAAAAAATTATATTGGTATTTATTTTGTATATCTTTTTCTTTAATTTTCTTTTTCTGTATAATTTCTAAGAAAAAAGAAAATTATTATCTACAACGAGTTACTAGAGTAAATAAGATTTTATTATCCTTAAAAAAGCAAAAAGAGAAAACTTTTTTTTTTCTAAGCATTACCAAGAAAGAGAAAAGAAGAATTAATCCTTTATCTACCTATTTTCTCTATATATACGTAAATATCCCTTAGTATTTATATTATTATATTACTTATTTCATTATATGATATAAATTTGCATTATATGATATAAATTATATCATTTAATTATATCATCTAAATGGAAAATAAGAGACGAATCTTGTACAATGACATTGTAGAATAATCTTGAAAAGGGATGTAGCGCAGCCTGGTAGCGCGTTTGTTTTGGGTACAAAAAGTCACGGGTTCGAGTCCTGTCATCCCTACCTATTACTTTTGACTTCTCTTTTGAAGACTAATAGGAAATTAATTGAAATTGATTAAAATAAGAGATAATGACTTTTTAATATACTTTTCATATGTTAGATCATTGCAGGCCGTAATAGGTAAAAAAAAAGAAAAAAAGATTATTAGAAAAACGCTCTTAGTTCAGTTCGGTAGAACGCGGGTCTCCAAAACCCGATGTCGTAGGTTCAAATCCTACAGAGCGTGATTCCATTTTTCTTATTCGAAAACAAAGAAAAAATGGAATTGCGAATTTGACCCCCACAGGAGGTCAATCAAAAACAAAATATTATTTAATAAAATATTATTTAATTAAAAATCCAACTGATCACCACGTCGGTATTGTAAATATGCAGTCACAAATAATCCCGCTAAAGTAATAGGAATTAACCCTAAAACAATTCCAAATAAGAAGACTTCAATCATTTTTGTTTATTCGAGTAAATAAAAAAGTAAGATCGATCGTTAAATAAATATTAAAATGAATTATCCTTAAATCTCAATGACTAAGGACTAAGAAAAGAATTCCCACTTGGTACAGAAAGGAACCATGAGATACGTTTTAATTTATAAGAAAGATTTTGAGCAATTATTTTATTCAATTTATTTATCATTTCAAATAAGTTGTATCTTATTTAAACCAATAAAAAGAGCTAAGGTTACAGTTAAAGCAGCTATTAGAAAACCGAAATAACTAGTTAAAGTAAGCATTGAAAGGGTTCAATTGAATATGTTTTCTTAATACATATGTTTATGAAGCACTTACCTAAGTTTCTTTTTTCTTTTTCATCTAATATGATAAAAAAGAAAAAAACACACAAATTACCAGAATTAGTTCCAAAAAAGGTTAGACTGTAAAATAACGTTCATCTTATTTAAACTTAATTATCTTACTTAAACTTATATCTTACTTAAACTTAATTATATGAAAATAAGGTTAAATAAGTTTTTTGTAGCGAACGATCATATATGACTGCTTGACTTGACTTTGTCTCTTTTTTTAATTTTTAATTTTAATTTATAATAATATGATAAAAAATAATATGATAAAAACAAAACTTTTTGTCTTTTTGAAAATGTTGACATTTTGTCTTTTTTAATTTATAATAATATGATAAAAATAGAATAATATGATAAAAACGAAACCCTGATTGCCTGCTTAGCTCAGGGGTAGAGCATCGCATTTGTAATGCGATGGTCATCGGTTCAAATCCGATAGCTGGCTGGCTCCAGTAAATTTAAATATAAAAAACAAAAAAGCCAAAAAATCTATACATATATATATATAATCTATATATACATATATATATATATATATAATCTATATATATAATATAATGCAAAATATATATATAGCTAATTTATATATAGGTATAAATTTTAAATTTTCTTAATACAAGAGATTTTTATAAGTTTAGTTTTAATTTCCGTATTTTGAAAAATAAATTTTATGTCTCGTTACCTAGGACCTCGTTGCAAAAAAATACGCCGTCTAGGAATTTTACCTGGGCTAACTAACAAACAACCTAAATTTAAATCAAAAATGAAGAAGCAATTTCGTTCTAGTAAAAAATTGGAATATCGTGTTCGATTAGAAGAAAAACAGAAATTGCGTTTTCATTATGGTTTGAGAGAACAACAATTGTATAGATACGTAAATATCGCTGGAAAGGGACATGGAAATAAAGCGCAAATTTTATTGCAGTTACTTGAAATGCGTTTGGATAACATCCTTTTTAGATTGGGCATGGCTTCAACCATTCCTGCAGCTCGACAGTTAGTGAATCATAGACATATCTTAGTTAACGAACATACAGTCAATATACCGAGTTATCGTTGCAAAGTTCGAGATATCATTACTATAAAGGATAACGAAAGATCAAAAAGTTTGATTAAAAAGTCTATTGATCCAAAAAAACTACCAAAACATTTAGAAATTGACTCAATATCGTTACCATTAAAAGGATTTATTAAACAAACAATAGATAGAAAATGGGTTGGTTTAAAAATCAATGAGTTTTTTGTCGTAGAATATTTTGCTCGGTATACTTAAAAATTTTATCCAATAATAACGATTAAAAAAATTTTATTGGATTTTTAGTAGAGTTCTTGAAAAAAGAGAGTTTTTGAAAAAAGAAGGGGGGAGGGGGTATTTGAAAAAAGGAGAGAGAGGGATTTGAACCCTCGGTAGTCCAAAAGACTACGCCGGTTTTCAAGACCAGAGCTTTAAACCACTCAGCCATCTCTCCAAAGGACAGTCCTTTTATTTCGATTTTCTGTGATTTTATGTTATTTTGTTATTTAAAAAAAAAAAATCAAGTATCTTTTTTCTTTTTCAGAAAGAAAAAGGTACCTATCCTTAACAAAAAGGAGGTTAAATGATCTTCAAAAGAAAAAATCAGTTCAATAATCGTAAAGGAAAAACGGAGGTATTCATAAATGCAAATAAAAAGAAACTTTGCTAACAATAGAAGAAGAGACTTTGGTAACAATAGAAGAAGAAACTTTGGTACCAATCGTCGTTTTCGGCAAAAAACTGTATATATCAAAAAAATGAAGAATATCAAAAAGATGAGAATATCAAAAAAAACAATCGTTCGTTTTATTAGTTATTCATTTAAACAAGGTCAAAAACGAGTATTTTTTTTGGTCATCTTCATCATCTTCATCATCTTCATCATCTTCATCATCTTCAAAGTAGCGAGTATTCACAATTTCATCTTTTCGATACTTGAAGACATATATGAAGACATATATAGTCTATGCCTAGAATATTATCTATGCCTAGAATATTATATACATATTATGTATATAAGAAAGCGAATTCTTCTTTCTTTTGATTATTTACTAACCATGGAGTATATCCTATGTATCATACTAGATACCATACCTTTGATCGTATATTTTTATAACCTAGTGTTATTTTATTATAACCTAGTGAAAGAACTAAAAAACCTAGTGAAAGAACTAAAAAACCTAGTGAAAGAACTAATTTATAGAGAAGACTATAAACACGGAACCCCAGAAGAGAAATATCGGGCTAAGTCTTTCTTTATAAAATGTTCTACTCTTCAGAACTCTTTCTGTTTGCAGCGTTTATGCATTATCGTATGTATGACCGCAGTTAATCGTATAACGATTCCTGTTGTTCCTGTTGTTTGTATACCGATTTCTGTTGTTTTGATTCCTGCTTTGTTGATGTTAAAGACAAAACTAATAGAGCTAGTCCAGTGTATTCTACAGACAAAAAGGACAAAAAAAATTTCTAAAAAAAAAAAAGATAACGATAATAATAAGAAATTATAGCATTAACTATTTTAATCTTAATGAAATACGTACTCATTACTTTTTCAAGTATTGAGTACGTATTTTTATATGATTGCTGTAAAAATAGATTAAGGAAAAACACAAGAGAAATAAACAAAAGCACAATAAAGAATAAAGACAAATAGAAATAGATAAGAACAAAGCATTATGAATTACAAGAACATAAGCGGCATGGGTAAAAAGGGAAACTGTATCCGTTGTTTTTTTGGAAATCAAACCGAAATAGATCCCGATAAGGATCAGGAGATGATTTCTTCTAAAAGAAATTATCACGAAAGACGGAAAGAGCCCTTGGATCCTGATTCCAAGAAAGATGGAATGGATGGTGTGACCAATGAGAAATCAAACAATTTGGAGGATCCATTTGAACCTTACAAAAAAGACTGGAGTCCATGTGAAAATGAAGATTGTGGAGAACCATTGTATATACCAGATTCTTTGAAAACTTTGCATATTTGTCCAGTATGCAAGTCTCATGCTCGAATGATTAGTTTCTATAGGATAGAACTTTTAATTGATAAGGGAACTTGGTGCCCTATGGATGAAAATATGCTTTCAGTAAATTCTCTTGGATTTTTTGAAGAGACAAACATCTCCGAAGAAGAGGAGGAAGAAGAGGAGGAAGAGGATGAGGAAGAAGAGCTTACTAAGGAAGAGAAGGAGGAGGAAGAAGAGCTTACTAAGGAAGAGAAGGAGGAGGAAGAAGAGCTTACTAAGGAAGAGAAGGAGGAGGAAGAAGAGCTTACTAAGGAAGAGAAGGAGGAGGAAGAAGAGCTTACTAAGGAAGAAAGAGATATTTTTAAGGAAGTCTCTATAGAATTTATGATATTATATCTTGATCTTATAATTAACTATCAATCTCTCCATAAAGCTATACATTCAGAAATTGAAGATATAGCCTTAATTGCGTATATAACATTAATAAAAGATCAAGAAGAAGATCAAGAAGAAGATCAAGAAGAAGATCAAGAAGAAGATCAAGAAGAAGATCAAGAAGAAGATCAAGAAGAAGATCAAGAAGATATAACATCAATAGAAGATCAAGAAGAAGATCAAGAAGAAGATCAAGAAGATATAACATCAATAGAAGATCAAGAAGAATATCAAGAAGAAGATCAAGAAGAAGATCAAGAAGAAGATCAAGAAGAAGATCAAGAAGATATAACATCAATAGAAGATCAAGAAGAAGATCAAGAAGATATAACATCAATAGAAGATCAAGAAGAATATCAAGAAGAAGATCAAGAAGAAGATCAAGAAGAATATCAAGAAGAAGATCAAGAAGATATAACATCAATAGAAGATCAAGAAGAAGATCAAGAAGATATAACATCAATAGAAGATCAAGAAGAAGATCAAGAAGATATAACATCAATAGAAGATCAAGAAGATACTATATATTCCGAAACAGAAAGTGATGAAGTTGACGATTTTGACGCTTTCTTTAAAGCTTTTACGGAAAACCATGAGGTTCTTATGACCGACGTTAAAGATTGTATCAAAAACAATAAACATGTGATTTCACAAATTCAAGAAGAAAAAACGAAAACTTCAGAAAATGTTATGAGAATTATCGAAGATCTTCTCGAAATTTCAGAAGATCCTATTGAAACTGAAGAAAGTCCTATTCAAACCTATGACGAAAAGATACAGTCTTATCAAGAAAATACAGGTTTAAGCGAAGCCGTTCAAACAGGGATAGGCGAACTAAATGGTATTCGCGTAGCAATCGGAGTTATGGATGCTGGGTTCATAGCAGGTACCATGGGATCCGTAGTAGGTGAGAAAATAACACGTTTGATTGAATATGCTACTTTTGCATTTTTACCTTTGATTATCGTGTGTGCTTCTGGGGGAGCACGGATGCACGAAGGAATTTTGAGTTTAATGCAAATGGCTAAGATATCTTGCGCTTTATATAACCATCAAATAGTTAAAAACTTATTTTATATAGCAGTTCTTACATCCCCTACAACCGGTGGGGTAACGGCTAGTTTTGCTATGTTGGGAGATATCATTATTGCTGAGCCTAATGCTACGGTAGCCTTTGCAGGTAAAAGAATAATTGAACAGTTGCTTAATATAGAAGTGGATAAAGATGCACAAAAGACTGAAAAATTATTTCCTAACGGCTTATGCGACCTAGTTGTGCCACGGGGTATTTTAAAGGGTGTTCTGAGTGATTTACTTCGTATTCACTCTTCTTCTTACTCTTTTTAATCGTAAGAAGGTTATTTTAGACTCTGTCTTCTTAACAATTTAATTTTTGATTTTGGGTAGAGATCATAAGGAGATTTAGTAAATCTCACTATGATCTCTATCCAAAAGTTATTACAATAAAATACTACAAATTTATTAATAAATGAGATGTTATTTTATTTATTTTTGTTTTTTTTTTTCATTATATATAAGTTTGAATTACATATTCTATAACTAAGTTACATATTTAGTATATATTATTATGTATTAATATGATCATGCCTATATTTTATGTATATATGAATATTAGGTCTTAATTTGACTATTAGATAGATTTAGAATATTAAATATTAATTTTATTAATTTGACTTCCATTTTATTATTATTATCTTCTTTTTTTTTCAGTATTTAGTA